ATAAGAATTCATTTTTTTTTTTAGAATAAGTACGACCGACGGGATTCAAGATAAAAAAAATTCGTAGTAGAATATGGATTATGGATAATATTTTTATCCATTTTGGATTGGATCGAATTGGGCGGCGACATGGCCAAGCGGTAAGGCGGGGGACTGCAAATCCTTTATCCCCGGTTCAAATCTGGGTGTCGCCTGATCAACAAAAAAAGATTGGGGATTTCTTATTCTTATATTGCTGATCTAATTAGACGAATTCTTGCCCCGCGGAAGCAGAGGCAAAGGACTAAGCAGACGTGTCAATACTTTATTTTTAGAACCATGAGTTCTGGGTGTGGCCCAAACTGGTACGGTGCCAATATGGATGAAACAACTCCCCCTTATTACTTATTAATTTATAATTGAATTTCATAATTCAATTTCATTATTTATTAATGATTGGTTCGGGCTATTTTTTTTTTCACAGGAAATATAGATATCTGATAGTGCCAATATGGATGAAACAACTCCCCCTTATTACTTATTAATTTATAATTGAATTTCATAATTCAATTTCATTATTTATTAATGATTGGTTCGGGCTATTTTTTTTTTCACAGGAAATATAGATATCTGATAGAAAGTTATTTATCTTGATGGTATATTTTTATGTTTTTTGCTTATGAGGGGAGGGTACCAAAACAAACAAAAGGTCTTACTATTCTTTTCTTTAGGCTTACCTGTTCCATTAGGAACATTCCTTTGAGATTTCCAAAGGTGTGTGTATTGTATTTGTACTTAATGCTTCCTGATTCTACCAGAAATCCTATAATAATATAGGAACTTGTTACAAATGTATTCATTGAATTGGTTTGGTTCATCAATAGCCTTAATTCAGAATCCTATTTTGACTCTGTGCCGTTGATTCCACTATGATTATTAATCAATAATGGAATAATTCCTTCATGGAGATAGGGGACATAATTCACATGGATATAGTAAGTCTCGCTTGGGCTGCTTTAATGGTAGTCTTTACATTTTCTCTTTCACTTGTAGTATGGGGAAGGAGTGGACTCTAGGGCTAGGGTACTAATTGAGTAATCCATTGAGTAATCGAATTGTATCAATTCTTTATTGATCGTTTTGCGAAGCCTTAAAAAAATGTTTCTGTTTCCAAATTGTACTGGAATATGGTAATGCATAAAAAAATTCAATTATGAATAATAATCATTCGATCAAACAATGAATGATTACCATAATGGAATTTAATTTCGAAACTCAAATCTACGCATGATAGGAAATTTTTTCTAATCGAATTTTTCCTAAATATTCTATTTTGGTGAATCAACTCTTACCAGAATTATGGATATTACAACGAGAAAAACCAATCCCTATTTTTTTCTTTATTTCTTTCCCCTTTTTCTTAACTTTTACTGTTTGAAGAGAAAGTCTGCTGCTATAACGGCAATACATACTTTCTTTCCACAGGAAGCGATTAGCGGTTGTCCAAAGAAAAGAGGTCCTACACCTAATAAAATGAGATCTTTCTTCCGTTGAGCGATCTGTACATCGCACATTTCACGTTTGTTTTAGACTCCTAGAAATTTTTTTATGCTTTTTTTTGACTCATCTCATCACAAATGTATTCTATTTATATGTAGCGAAAAAAAAAAAATAGAATTCGAGTGCTATTTAAAGGTACATCTAATATATGTACATACATATTGTAAATTGATCCATATGAAATGAATGAAGACTAGATTCGTATACAACTTTAGAAACGTTACATTATATAATAATAAATAGTATATAATACTAGATAGTGTGGTAGAAAGAACTATATATATAGTTCTTTCTACCACACTATCTCAGATACTTCTACTTCTGATTCCAGCCCTATCATTTAATTTAAGACTTAAAGTTTGAATCTCTTTTATTTCTTCAATCATTGATAAGAACTAATAATTCAAGTTTCATTCAAATTAATTATTTTGGCTGACCGTTTTTACGTATATGATAAGTAAAAAAGCAGTAGGAACTAAAATAAACAGTGCAGTAGCAATAAGTGCGAGAATATTGACTTCCATAATCTTCTTTTTTTGTTTCGAAATAACTCGGGATCTAATCCCATAGAGATGATAAATTTGACTCCTGTAAATTCAATGGGATGAATTGCATCCTGATGATACTGAATCAGATCAATATTATGAATAACAATATCTGATCTATCAAATTGATTCATCGTCGAAAATGAAATAGTATAACATAGAAAAATCTTTGATTCATACTAAATCAAAAATGCCGTTTTTGATTGGATCATAAATCCTATCATTGGATTTTCATCTTTTTTTTTTCACTTTTCTTTTCTATAACCTATTATCTTCCTTATACAATTCTACTACTTATACATACAATAGTATATATACAAATACATACAATTATGAGGTATCATATGACCGGTATTCTATGGGTCATACACAGATCCAATTCAAACAGTAGAAGTGAGATGGAAAAAAGGGCAGATTAAGTATAAAAAATCGAATATTCCAAAAATTGACTAAATACTAAAAGGGGGCCTTGCTTGTTTGGTCTTTTTTTTTTTATTTAATTAGTATCTTCTTCTTGGATTGGGATTAGAACGTATACATCACAAATTCAGTATGCTATTTGAATGAGATAGGTTGTCTCCAACCAATTACTATAGTATTAGAGGATACACAAACAAAGCCGGAATTCAAAAAAGTGTGGTTTCACCTGAACCTGAAAAGTACTCTGTCGAGGTAATTATATTAAGTTTATTGTGTATCGTACAATAAACGAAGATAATTTGTGTCTGCACTCCCGGTAAAAATACGGGCACTCCATAATTCTATTTTGCTCTCTGTCTTCCTTTTCACAGAAAAGAGAAAGATGAATTGAGAAATTCGTCGGATCCTAGTTCGGGACTGACGGGGCTCGAACCCGCAGCTTCCGCCTTGACAGGGCGGTGCTCTGACCAATTGAACTACAATCCCGGCGAGGTATATGGAATACATACTCTTATGGTTTCATAAGAATATTCTACTCGTCATATTGTAAGAGATACACGAATGATATATTGATATCATATCCACATAAATATGTGCTTTAGTGAGAGTTATACGAATTACTAGTAACCTGTGGTTCTTTTATTGTAAAAAAGAAATAATCAATCTTTCAATAAGAAAAAAAGATCCTTTTCTTGATACTTTACTTAAGGATCATGAATATGGATCGTTAGAAAGATCAGAACAGAACGAATGAGAAACATATAGATAGAGCAAAAAAAATTGATTTTTTCTCTTTATTTATACGGATCAGACATTTCTGTTTCTGTAGGACGAATTTATTATATCATACTCATGGAGCGGTGCATTTTTGGGCCGAGCTGGATTTGAACCAGCGTAGACATATCGCCAACGAATTTACAGTCCGTCCCCATTAACCGCTCGGGCATCGACCCAGGAAGAATTCATTCCAGGCTTATTGATAATCCACGATCAACTTCCTTTCGTAGTACCCTACCCCCAGGGGAAGTCGAATCCCCGCTGCCTCCTTGAAAGAGAGATGTCCTGAACCACTAGACGATGGGGGCATATCCGCCCGACCGTCATCATACTATGATGATAGTATGATCAGTTTTTTGGAATTGTCAATATAATCTAATGGTATGGCTAAATCGAAAGAGTCTCCTACTTTCTATGTTATGATTCGATAGATTTTTTTTGTTTGATTTGATACTTCACTTCATGAATGAAGCATCTCATACTATAATAACTCTATATAAAATATTCTATATAACTCTATATAAAGAAGTATAGGATTCCTTCGGTTCGGTCAATGATTGGTCCGACCTGAAAAAGGGGGTAAACCCCCATTTCATTTCTTTTTTATTCATTGCTTCGTTTATCGTTCAGATAAAATATGCCTATAACTATCTCACACTAAGTCAGAAAATGCAAAAAGGGATAAAAAAGTTCTTTTTTATAAGAATTCGATTCGGGGTACGAATCCCCTCATCACATGATTCAAGAAAATGCCTTGAATCTATGTCAATATTGGATTCGTAAATCAAGCGAGTCTTGTTCTGATGGGTCAGGTCAGTCAAAGTAAACAAAGCAAGGGGGATCAGTCTTGAAACAATTCACTGCATTTTCTCAAAAAGAAAGAGAATAATTTTACCTCTAAGTAAATCAGATTTTTTTCTGAATGAGTTCATATGTACATATATACCTATAGTACTAGACTAATGCATATATACATATATGCATTAGACTCCATAATAGAAAATGACTAATTCATGAATTAAATAGGGCCTTTTTAACTCAGTGGTAGAGTAACGCCATGGTAAGGCGTAAGTCATCGGTTCAAATCCGATAAAGGGCTTTTTCCAAAAAACTCAAGTCACTCAAGTCTTATTCTTCGTTTTTCAACGTAGAATAGAGATATTGTTGATAAAAAAAAGAAAAAGGTAACCGCATTATAATGAGTTCCGCTTATTAGGAGTTTTTTTATAGTTAAAAAGTTGAACATTGAATCATTATCATAATGACTAATTGCACTTTTATTTTAGGGGATTCCGCTCTGTAGTGACATAATAGTCCTCTTCATATCTTATATATTCCATTTTTTTTTGTCCCAGGACAAAAAATATTCTAGATATCCAATCTCTATTATTAATTGCCAAACCAAAATATTCCTACTTCCCCATTTTTCCTATCAAACTACCATAACATAAAATTATAAAAGTAAGTGGACCTAACCCATTGAATCATGACTATATCAGCTATTCTGATATATAAATTCGATATATATTAAATCCTAGAAGCGGTTTTTGTTTTATTTCCTTGGAACATACAAGGCAAGAATTTTTCGATATTTCTTATTTTATCTTCTTGTTACTGGATGTTCCATAGGAATAAATCGCTATTCTTTTCCGATACATATAAAAAAGTATATTATATTTCGAAAATATATTTTTCAATAGATTTCCTTGGTTTCAGAAT